TTATCATCTATATGGGATTTCCAAAATTATTAATAAAAAATAGACCGCGAGCGGTCGAAGACCTCAAAATAAACGTACAAAAAGAATTGAATTGTGTGAACCGAAAACTCAACATTACTATTAAACAAATTGCAAAACCTTATGGACACCCTAAAATTCTTGCAGAATTTATAGCCGTACAATTAAAAAATAGGGTATTCTTTCGAAAAGCAATGAAAAAGGCTATTGAATTAGGCAAACAAGCCGGGGCAAAAGGAATTAAAATACAAATCGCAGGCCGTCTCGGTGGAAAAGATAAGGCACGTGTTGACTGGATAAGAAAGGGTAGGGTTCCCCTACAAACCATTCGCGCGAAAATTGATTATTACGCCTATACGTTTCGAACTATCTATGGGGTATTGGGTATCAAAATTTGGATATTTATAGACGAGGAATAATAAGCCTTTACTTGACTTGTCTTTCTGTTTTGATTTAACGATAGAACAAAGAATGACAGCCTTTTTTCCATCAAATTTCCATCAAAACAATTCTCATTTTTAATTCTATATTCTATAAGGTTGAATAAAAATTCGATTGACCTCTTCTTTTGATAGAATTGCTATGCTTAGTGTGTGACTCGTTGGTTTTTGTTAGAATTAATACGAAAAAAAAGTAAGAGCCCATAGTATGAAGTATGAACTAATAACTATAGAACTAATAACCAACTCATCGCATCACATTATCTGGATCCAAAGAAGCAGTCAAGATAGGATATTTTGGTCCTATCATTGCAGCAACTGAATTTTTTTTTCATAAACAAGAAATCAAATGAGTTGTCAAGCAAAAGAAAAAAAAAAGAAAAATATACATTAAAGGAGGGGGATGCGGATAAATGGAAAGGCGAAAGAAAGAAAAAAATGAATCTAAATGATATACGATTCCACTATGTAAGGTCTTTGAATCATATCATAAAAGACAATGTAATAAAGCATGAATACAGATTCACACATAATTATCTGATATGAATCTATTCATAGAAAAAAGAAAAAAGTAAGAGCCTCCGGCCAATAAAGACTAAGAGGGTTGGCTCAAGAACAAAGTTCATTAAGAGCTCCATTGTAGAATTCAGACCTAATCATTAATCAAGAAGCGATGGGAACGATGTAATCCATGAATACAGAAGATTCAATTGAAAAAGAATCCTAATGATTCATTGGGAAGGATGGCGGAACGAACCAGAGACCAATTCATCTATTCTGAAAAGTGATAAACTAATCCTATAAAACTAAAATAGATATTGAAAGAGTAAATATTCGCCCGCGAAAATTCCTTTTTTATTAAATTGCTCATATTTTTTTTTTAGCAATGCAATCTAATAAAATATATCTATACAAAAAAATATAGACAAACTATATATATAATATATTTCAAATTTCCTTATATATCCAAATATAAAAATATCTAATAAATTAGATGAATATCAAAGAATCTATTGATTTAGTGTATTATTAAATGTATATCTTAATTCAATATTATTATTCTATTCATTTTTATTATTCATTTTTATTCATTTTCAATTTTAGAATATATTAATCTATATATTAATTTAGAATTCTATTCTAATTCGAATTCAATTTTTAAATATTCATATTCAATTAAAATTGAAATTTTTTCATTCGCGAGGAGCCGGATGAGAAGAAACTCTCACGTCCGGTTCTGTAGTAGAGGTGGAATTAAGAAAAAACCATCAACTATAACCCCAAAAGAACCAGATTCTGTAAACAACATAGAGGAAGAATGAAGGGAATATCTTATCGGGGGAATCGTATTTGTTTCGGAAGATATGCTCTTCAGGCACTTGAACCTGCTTGGATCACGTCTAGACAAATAGAAGCAGGTCGGCGAGCAATGACGCGAAATGCACGCCGCGGTGGAAAAATATGGGTACGTATATTTCCAGACAAACCAGTTACAGTAAAATCTGCGGAAAGCCGTATGGGTTCGGGGAAAGGATCCCCCCGATATTGGGTAGTTGTTGTCAAACCCGGTCGAATACTTTATGAAATAAGCGGAGTATCAGAAAATATAGCCCGAAGGGCTATCTCGATAGCGGCATCTAAAATGCCTGTACGAACTCAATTCATTATTTCAGGATAGGAATGTAGAACCAAAGGAAATAGATCTTGGGGATAAAAACAACCGTAGATTCTTTTTACTTTTTATTTTTGGCAAACAATATTTCTTTTTCTTTTTCGCCCTTTGTTTGTTTGCAATTATTGAAAGAACAGATAAAAAGAAGATATGATTCAACCTCAGACCCATTTGAATGTAGCAGACAACAGCGGGGCTCGAAAATTAATGTGTATTCGAATCATAGGAGCTAGCAATCGTCGATATGCTCGTATTGGTGACGTTATTGTTGCTGTGATCAAAAAAGCAATACCAAGTACGCGCTTAGAAAGATCAGAAGTGATCAGAGCTGTAATTGTACGTACCTGTAAAGAACTCAAACGCGACAATGGTCTGCTAATACGATATGATGACAATGCTGCAGTTATCATTGATCAAAAAGGAAATCCAAAAGGAAGTAGAGTTTTTGGTGCGATTGCCCTGGAATTGGAAAAAAACTTTCCTAAAATACTTTCATTAGCTCCTGAGGTATTATAAGATGAGAAGTAGGATATTTGAATGAAATTGTAGATTGTGTATCACGTATATACCTTTCATTTTGAATTTTTTTATTAGTTTATTTTTTTTAATTCATAAAAAAAATAAACTAATAAAAAAAGCATGTTGATTATATAAAAATTCGGAGACACCACTGATTTTAGTTTATCATGGGTAGGGACACTATTGCTGATATAATAACCTCTATACGAAATGCTGACATGAATAGAAAAGGAACAGTTCGAATAGCGTCTACTAACATCACCGAAAGCATTGTTAAAATACTTTTACGAGAAGGCTTTATTGAAAATGCGAGAAAACACCAAGAAAGAAACAAATATTTTTTGGTTTTAACTCTGCGACATAGAAGAAATAGGAAAGGACCATATAGAAATACTTTAAATTTAAAAAGAGTCAGTCGGCCTGGTCTACGAATCTATTCTAACTATCAACGAATTCCTAGAATTTTAAGTGGAATGGGAATTGTAATTCTTTCTACCTCTCGAGGTATAATGACGGATCGGGAAGCTCGACTAGAAGGAATTGGTGGAGAAATTTTATGTTATATATGGTAATCCTTCTGATATCCGAGTTAGATCAAAAATTTATTATTTGTGAGAGAACGAGCAGGTTATCTATTCTCTTCCCCCTATTAGTTGGTACTTTAAGGAGGTTTTGCTTAGAATGAAAGAACAAAAATGGATAGTAGAAGGATTGGTTATTCAATCATTTCCTAATGCTATGTTCCACGTCCGTTTAGATAATGAACAGGTAGTTCTAGGTTATATTTCAGGAAAGATACGACGTAATTCTATACGAATCCTACCGGGAGATAGGGTTAAGATTGAAATAAGCCGTTATGATTTAACCAAAGGCCGTATAATTTATAGATTCCCCCACAACGATTCAGATGATTCGGATGATTCAAAGGACTAAGTGGTTTTTCAACTTCAACATTCCTTCCCATGAGAATACAATTCGAGGTTCAAAATTTCAAGAAACTTATTTTCTTCCAAGAAATAGACTCGGAATTAAAGTAAGGAATGACAAATATGAAAAAAGGGGCCTCTGTTCGTAAAATTTGTGAAAAATGTCGTCTGATCCGCAGACGAGGACGAATTATAGTAATTTGTTCTAACTCAAAACATAAACAACGACAAGGATAATTATTCTACTAAAAATAAAAGGAATTTTGTAAAAGATTTGATTTCCGTAAAAAAAAAAATGAAGGATTTGTTTTGACATGAAATGGATATATCCATATATCTCTGACTCATATTTATGAGATGATAAAATATGGCAAAACACGGACCAAGAATTGTTTATCGGCGGCGTCGTATTCGTTCGCGTAAGACTGCTGCGCGTAAAATACCAAAGGGCATTATTCATGTTCAAGCAGGTTTCCACAATACCATTGTGACTGTTACGGATGTAGGGGGTCGGGTGGTTTCTTGGGCTTCCGCCGGTACTTGTGGATTCAGGGGTGCAAAAAGAGGGACACCCTTTGCGGCTCAAACCGCGGCGGGAAGTGCTATTCGTCCAGTGGTAGGGCAGGGTATGCAACGAGCAGAAGTCAGGATAAAGGGTACCGGTCTCGGAAGGGATGGAGCATTACGGGCTATTCGTAGAAGTGGTGTACGAGTAAGGTTCGTGCTAGACGTAACCCCTATGCCGCATAATGGCTGTAGGCCTCCTAAAAAAAGACGTGTGTAGAAATAAAAATTGAAGAAATTTCAAGAGAAATAAATGATTCAAAAATATGATCAATATTTTATAATATTACTATGGTTCGAGAGAAAATAAGAGTATCTACCCGTACACTGCAGTGGAAGTGTGTTGAATCAAGAACAGATAGTAAATGTCTTTATTATGGGCGCTTTATTCTCTCTCCACTGATGAAAGGTCAAGCTGACACAATAGGCGTTGCGATGCGAAGAGCTTTGCTTGGAGAAATAGAAGGAACATGTATAACACGTGCAAAATCTGAGAAAATCCCACATGAATACTCTACCATAGTAGGTATTCAAGAATCAGTACACGAAATTTTAATGAATTTGAAAGAAATTGTATTGAGAAGTAATCTATATGGAACTTGTGAGGCGTCTATTTGTGTTAGGGGCCCTAGATGTGTAACTGCTCAAGATATCATCTTGCCACCTTATGTCGAAATAGTTGACAATACACAGCATATAGCTAGCTTGACAGAACCAATTGATTTGTGTATTGGATTACAACTCGAGAGAAATCGCGGATATCGTATAAAAGCGCCAAATAACTTTCAAGATGGAAGTTACCCTATAGATGCTCTATTCATGCCTGTTCGAAACGTGAATCATAGTATTCATTCTTATGGG